ATATAATGAAGACCTGTATAATTATTGGCTTTACACTAATGAACAAAAAAAATACAACTTGAGAAATGAATTGAGAAATCGAATAAAAGTTCTAGAAAAAGAAAGGGGATCTCCTGTTCTAGATCTGCTCGAAAAAAGGATCAGATTATACAATGATGAGAATGAACAAGAATGCTTGTCCAAAATCCATGATCCTTTTTTGAACGGTCCTTATCGGGGAATAATAAAAAAATTGTATTCAAATACAACAAACATAAATCATTTAATAACTTTTGCAAAAGATTCCATAAAAATATTTTGGATAAATAAAATTCATAGTCTATTCTCTGACAATAAAAATTCTAATGATTTTGGAGAATTTGAACATCAAAAGAATCTGTTGAATAGAGAATCATTATTGAATTCTATTGATAATTCCTTAATCTCCACTAGTAAATTTTCTTTTGAGTCCGAGCCCAGTTTTGATTTGAAAAAATATTCTGTAACAGAACAAAAAAGAGTTGATTTAGAAAGTAAAGCAAAATATTTGAAATTTTTATTTGATGTAATTACAACTGATCCACATGATCAAAGAACAATTAGAAATCAATCTGTTGAAATAGAAGAAATTAGTAAAAATCTTTCTCGATGGTCCTACAAATTGACTTCAGATTTAGAAGAACAAGAACAAGAAGATGAGGAAGAATCGACGGAGGATCCTGGGATTCGTTCAAGAAAAGCCAAACGTGTGGTAATTTATACTGATAATGATCAGAATACTGATTCTGTTACTAGTACTAGTAATAATAGTAATAGTAATAGTGATCAAGCAGAAGAAGTGGCCTTGATACGTTACTCACAACAATCGGATTTTCGCCGGGATCTAATCAAAGGGTCCATGCGTGCTCAAAGACGCAAAACAGTTATTTGGAAAATGTTCCAAGCAAATGTGCATTCCCCGCTTTTTTTTGATCGAAGAGATAAAACAGTTATTTTTTCTTCTTTTGATATTTCTGAAAAAAAAAATATCGTTTTTAGGAATTGGATTGATAGAGAATCAGAATTGAAAATTTCCGATCTTGGGCTTGAGGAGGAAGAGACAAAAGAAAAGGAGAAAGATGAAGAAAATGAACGAATAGCAATATCAGAAACTTGGGATACCATTCCATTTGCTCAAGCAATAAGGGGCTCGATGTTAGTAACCCAATCTTTTCTTAGAAAATACATTATATTACCTTTATTGATAATAGTGAAAAATGTTGGCCGTATGTTATTATTACAATTCCCCGAGTGGTACGAGGATTTGAAAGAGTGGAATAGAGAAATGCACGTTAAATGCACCTATAATGGTGTTCAATTATCCGAAACAGAATTCCCAAGAGATTGGTTAACAGATGGGATTCAGATAAAGATTCTATTCCCTTTTTGTCTAAAACCTTGGCGAAGGTCTAAGGTACGATCTACTCATAGAGATTCAATGAAAAAAAAAAAAGAAAATTTTTGTTTTTTAACAGTATGGGGAATGGAAGCGGAACTTCCCTTTGGTTCTCCCCGAAAACGAACTTCTTTTTTTGAACCCATTGGTAAAGAACTTGAAATAAAATTTAGAAAAATAAAAAAGAGATCTTTTCTAGCTCTAAGAGTTTTAAAAGAAAGAAGAAGGGGATCTCTACAAATTTCAAAAGAAAAAAAAGAAAAAACAAGATGGGTCATGAAAATCGTTCTAGTTATAAAACGAATAATAAAAGAATTGGAAAAAGTGAATCCGATTTTATTATTTGAGTTGAGGAAAGTGAAAGTATATGAACCAAATGAAAATGAAAAAGATTTTAAAATAAATAATCAAATTCATCACGAATCAACCACTCTAATTCGATCTATGAATTGGACAAATTATCCACTCATAGAAAAAAAAATGAAAGACCTTTCTGATAGGATAATCACAATCAGGAATCAAATAAAAGGAATCACAAAAGAAAAGAAAAAAAGAATTCTAACTTATGATGATAAAAGATTGGAATCACAGAAATATATTTGGCGGATACTCAAAAAAAACAATACCCGATTAATACGTAAATTACATTATTTTATGAAATCTTTCATTGAAAAAGTATACATGGATATCGTGCTGTGTACCATTAACATTCCCAGGCCCTGTGCACAACTTTTATTTGAATCAACAAAAAAAATGATCAATAAACTCATTTACAACGATGAAACAAACCAAGAAGAAATTGATGAAACAAATAAAAATACAATGAGCTTTATTTCAACTATCAAAAATTCGTTTTCGAATACTAATAATTATTTAAATAATTATTATGACTTATCTTTCCTGTCACAAACATATGTATTTTACAAATTATCACAAACCCAATTATTAAACAAGTATCACTTGAGATCTGTACTTCAAGATCATGGAACCCATCATTATCTTAAGGGTAAAATAAAGGATTATTGTATAACACGAGGAATATTTGATTACGCATCAAGGCATAATAAAATTAAAAAGTCCAAAATCAATAAATGGAAAAACTGGTTAAAGGGCCATTCTCAATATAACCTATCACAGACAAAATGGTCTCGATTAGTACCAAAAAAATGGCGAAATAGAGTCAATAAACGTCGTACCGTTCAATATCAAGAACCAATAAAATTGGATTCATATAAAAAGGAAAAAGACCAATTAATTCATTACGTGAAAAAGGATTCTTATTTAGTGGATTTATTAACGAATCAAAAAGAAAAATTAAAAAAACACTACAGGTATGATCTTTTATTACAAAAATATATGAATTGTGGGGATAAGGAAGACTCATATATTTATGGATCAACATTACAGGTAAGGAGAAACGGAGAAATTCCATATAATTTCAATACACCGAAATCCAACTCATTTTATATATTGATAAGTACAGCCATTAGTAATTATCTGGAGGTTAAATATATTATTGGTACAGATAAAAATCTGGATAGAAAATTTTTTGATTGTAGAATTCTACAGTTTTGCCTTAAAAAGAATATCAATATTGAGACTTGGACGAATGCGCGTATCGGCGCCAAGATTGATAATATCAAGATTAATAAAAATACTAAGATTGGAACTAAGAAGTATCAAAAAATGGAAAAGAAAGATATTCCAACTTATAAAGAAATTAACCCATCCAATCAAAAAAAAAAACTTTTTGATTGGATGGGAATGAATCAAAAAAAGTTATATTGTAATCGGACCATATCATATCTAAAATCTTGGTTCCTACCAGAACTTGTTATATTATTTGATACATATAAGATTAAACCATGGATTATACCAATCCAATTACTTCTTTTTGATTCTTATAGAAATGAAAATATTAGTCAATATAAAAGCATCAACATAAATCAAAAAAAAAATCCTTATATATTATATAATCAAAAAGATTATCTTGAATTAAAAAATTCTAACCAAGAAAAAAATGAACAACAAGGCAAAAGAGGCCTTGGATCAGATCTACGAAAACAAAATAAAAAAAAAGATGATGTTCAAGAAGATTATTCGCAATCAAACATTAAAAAGGGTAGAAAGAAAAAAAAATCCAAGAGCAACAAGAACAAGGAAGCAGAACTAAATTTCTTCCTGAGAAAATATTTCCTTTTTCAATTAAGATGGGAGGACCCTCTGAATCAAACAATGATCAATAATATCAAGGTATATTGTTTCCTACTTAGACTTACGGATCCGAGGGAAATTTCTATATCTTCGATTCAAAGAGGGGAGATGCGCCTGGATGTAATGCTGATTCAGAAGGATCTTACTCTTACAGAATTGATAAAAAAGGGAATATTGATTATTGAACCGATTCGTCTGTCTATAAAAAAGGATGGACAATTTTTTATATATCAAACGATAAGTATTTCATTGGTCGATACAAATAAAGATCAAAGTAAAACTAATAGAAAATACAAAAAAAAAATATATGTTAATAAGAAGAAGAATTTAGACAGATCCGTTGTACAACGTAGCAATACACTTGTGAAGATAGAAAAAAATAATTATGATTTCCCTGTTCCAGAAAATCTTTTATCTCCTAGACGTCGCAGAGAATTAAGAATTCTAATTTCTCTCAATTCTCGGAATGTTTTGGATAAAAATCCAATATTTTGTAACGAAAACAAGATAAAAAACTGTCGACAATTTTTTAATGAGGGTAAATATCTTAATACAGACGCAAACATATTTATTAAATTCAAACAGTTTATTTGGCCCAATTATCTATTAGAAGATTTAGCTTGTATGAATCGCTATTGGTTTGATACTAATAACGGCAGCCGTTTCAGTATGTTAAGGATACATATGTATCCACGATTCATAATTAGTTAATTCAGAATTAGTTATCTAGTAAGGATATTTACTGTATATTGAATAAAATATTCGATAGATGGCGAAATATGTACGCATACCTTGTCTTACATTCTGATACATGATATTTGATTTAAGTACATATCAATTGAATTAGATCTAGTAAGAACGAGGGGGTAAGAATCCTCTTAAATTAGATATAAAAAAAAAATTCTCTTTAGTGAATGTGGAAATGTATTATATTTCTTTCTATCCAAATTGGATTTGGATAGAAAGAGAATGTTGTATATGTATAAATATAAATTTTTATGTATACCAGATTAAAACGACTGACATAATCATAATAATATAATAATTATTATTATGATTTTTCCTGATCGGTAAAATTAATTATAAATAAATATAAATAAAGAAAAAAAAAAATCAAAGAATTTATGGTCAAAAATGCATTCATCTCTGTTATTGCACAAGAAGAAAAAGAAGAAACAAAGGGGTCTGTTGAATTTCAAGTATTCAGTTTCACCAATAAGATACGTAGACTTACTTCGCATTTGGAATTGCACAAAAAGGATTTTTTATCGCAAAGAGGTTTACGAAGAATTCTGGGAAAACGTCAACGGCTGCTGGCTTATTTGTCCAAGAAAAACAGAGTACGTTATAAGAAATTAATAAGTAAATTGAATATTCGGGAGCCAAAAACTCGTTAATTTTAATTTAAGGATTCGTTTGCATTTTTTTAGTTATTAGATTTGTCATTTTGATGAAACCTTGTTTTGATAAATTCATGGAATAATGAATTAGGGAAGAAAAGATATGACTATACCGTCCACAAGAAAAGACCTCATGATAGTCAATATGGGCCCTCACCACCCATCGATGCACGGTGTTCTTCGGCTGATCGTTACTCTCGATGGTGAAGACGTTATTGACTGTGAACCCGTATTGGGCTATTTACACAGAGGGATGGAAAAAATAGCGGAAAACCGAACAATTATACAATATCTGCCTTATGTAACACGTTGGGATTATTTAGCTACTATGTTTACAGAGGCAATAACAGTAAATGCACCAGAACAATTAGGAAATGTTCAAGTACCTCAAAGGGCCAGTTATATCAGAGTAATTATGCTGGAGCTGAGTCGTATAGCTTCTCATTTGTTATGGCTTGGACCTTTCATGGCAGATATCGGTGCACAAACGCCCTTTTTCTATATATTTAGAGAGAGAGAATTGCTATATGATCTATTCGAAGCTGCCACAGGTATGCGAATGATGCATAATTATTTTCGTATCGGAGGAGTAGCTGCTGATCTACCTCATGGCTGGCTAGATAAATGTTTGGATTTCTGCGATTATTTTTTAGTGGCAGTTGTTGAATATGAAAAACTTATTACGAGGAATCCCATTTTTTTGGAACGGATTGAGGGAGTGGGCATTATTGGCGTAGAGGAAGCAATAAATTGGGGTTTATCCGGGCCAATGTTACGAGCTTCCGGGATCGAATGGGATCTTCGTAAAGTTGATCGTTATGAATGTTACAATGAATTCGATTGGGAAGTCCAGTGGCAAAAGGAAGGAGATTCATTAGCTCGTTATTTAGTACGAATTGGGGAAATGAGAGAATCCATAAAAATCATTCAACAGGCTCTAGAGGGAATTCCCGGGGGACCCTATGAGAATTTAGAAGTTCGGCGCTTTGATAGAGCAAATAATGCCGAATGGAATGATTTTGAATATAGATTCATTAGCAAAAAGCCTTCGCCTAATTTTGAATTGTCGAAACAAGAACTTTATGTAAGAGTAGAAGCCCCAAAAGGGGAATTAGGAATTTATTTGATAGGAGATAATAGTGTTTTCCCTTGGAGATGGAAAATTCGTCCACCAGGTTTCATCAATTTGCAAATTCTCCCTCAGCTAATTAAAAGAATGAAATTGGCCGATATTATGACGATACTAGGGAGTATAGATATCATTATGGGAGAAGTTGATCGTTGAAATGATAATTGGCACGACAGAGATACAAGCTATCAATTCGTTTTCTAAATCGGAATCCTTAAAAGAAGTCTATAGACTTATCTGGTTGTTTGTCCCTAGTTTGACCCTTATATTGGGAATCACAATAGGTGTACTAGTAATTGTATGGTTAGAACGAGAAATATCTGCAGCGATACAACAGCGTATTGGGCCTGAGTATGCCGGTCCATTGGGAATTCTTCAAGCCTTAGCGGATGGGACTAAACTACTTTTTAAAGAGGACCTCCTCCCATCTAGAGGAGATATTCGTTTGTTTAGTATTGGACCGTCTATAGCGGTTATATCAATTCTACTAAGTTATTTAGTAATTCCTTTTGGATATCGACTTGTTTTAGCCGATCTCAGTATAGGCGTTTCTTTATGGATCTCAATTTCAAGCGTTGCTCCCATTGGGCTTCTTATATCAGGATATGGTTCGAATAATAAATATTCTTTTTCGGGTGGTTTACGAGCTGCTGCTCAATCTATTAGTTATGAAATACCATTAACTTTATGTGTGTTGTCAGTTTCTCTACGTGTGATTCGTTAGAACATGAAACTTGACTCCTCCTATCCTAGAAATGCATAAAAAGGGGAGGGCAAATGTATTGAATAGATATCCTCATTTTTATTTATTTATTCCATTCAGGTCGATGAATTAAACCAGATAGTCATATGAGTGAAACAAAACAACAAATTATAAATTTGTAGTAAGGGTTTATAATCTCATTCCCTATATACAAGGTAAACTCTTTATCCCAAGATTCTTTGATGAGTTATCATATTTTGAAGCGGGTGCAAAAGATCAACTGTATGACTATTACTGTCTTGTATGTATTACCATATCGGGGATCAATCAAAAATATCAGTGAACTGTTAGTAACACCAAGGTACATAAAGGATTTAGTAATGGAGATAATGTAAGGTATCAAAAAAGAGGTATTTCTACATAGAAAGAATCATAATAGGGGTTTTAAGTTGGTAGAAACGATTGAACAGTAGTTCCCAACGATTCCGATCTAGAGTATGCTCCTATTCACTGATTAAAGAAATGACTATCAAGAACGAATTAATCCTTATATTATATGTATCCATTTTTCAGAGTACACTCTTTTGAGAAATTAAGAACAGGAGCAAAAGAAATAGAATGGGAAAAAATGAAAAAATCTTTATTGATTTTCCCTATTTACTTTACACCCATACAAATAGAATTCTTATTATATATGAGTTATATAGTGCTGAATTCTTTCTATCTATTTATTGATGTAAATAATGAGTATTTTATGGAAGAATTAAGTTATTACCGAGTAGAGATTTCTTTTAATTATAAGGGATAAGATCAATTCAGAAGCGCTCCTTTTTGTTAGTCTAGCAGACAGAATTTCGTTGGTCTAATTTGGGACTCCCCAATGTATTTTTATTCTATTTATCCTCCAAGAATACTGAATAATATTGAACCCGTCCTTAGATTTTTTGTGGCCATAGAGGAGCCGTATGAAGCTGAAGTTTCATGTACGGTTTTGGAATAGCGATAGGAACAGTGATGTTATTATCGACTATAATTATCTAACAGTTTAAGTACAGTTGATATAGTTGAGGCGCAGTCCAAATATGGTATTTTGGGATGGAATCTGTGGCGTCAACCTATAGGGTTTATTGTTTTTCTAATTTCTTCTCTAGCAGAATGTGAGAGATTACCCTTTGATTTACCAGAAGCAGAGGAGGAATTAGTAGCAGGTTATCAAACCGAATACTCAGGTATCAAATATGGTTTATTTTATGTTGCTTCTTATCTAAATCTATTGGTTTCTTCATTATTTGTAACCGTTCTTTATTTAGGTGGGTGGAATTTTTTTATTCCGCACATATCCATTCCTGGGCTTTTCGCAATAAATAAAATAGCTGGAGTCTTTGGAATGACAATTGGTATCTTTATTACATTAGCTAAAGCTTATTTGTTTCTGTTCATCTCTATAACAACAAGATGGACTTTACCTAGGATGAGAATGGATCAGCTATTAAACCTTGGATGGAAATTTCTTTTACCCATTTCTCTGGGTAATCTATTATTGACAACTTCTTCCCAGCTTGTTTCACTATAAATATAAAATATGATAATAATATTCTAGGCCCCTAACTTCTCTCAAACAAGAGAAATAAACATAAATTTATTCATAGATATCTACAATATGTTTCCTATGGTGACTGGGTTCATGAATTATGGTCAACAAACAATACGAGCCGCAAGGTACATTGGTCAAAGTTTCATAATTACCTTATCACACACAAATCGTTTACCTGTAACTATTCAATATCCTTATGAAAAATCAATCACATCAGAGCGTTTTCGGGGTCGAATTCACTTTGAATTTGATAAATGTATTGCTTGTGAAGTATGTGTTCGTGTATGCCCCATAGATCTACCCGTTGTTGATTGGAGATTTGAAAAAAATATTAAAAAGAAACAATTACTTAATTATAGTATTGATTTTGGTGTCTGTATATTTTGTGGTAACTGTGTTGAATATTGTCCAACAAACTGTTTATCAATGACGGAAGACTATGAGCTTTCTACTTATGATCGTCACGAATTGAATTATAACCAAATTGCTTTGGGTCGGTTACCAATGTCAGTAATTGGAGATTACACAATTCAAACTGTTATGAATTCGACTCAAATCAACATAGACGGGGATAAAGAAAAATTCCTTGATTCAAGAACGATTACCAATTATTAAGATTTTGTTTTGATATTTTGACAGAAGGGATCCAAGTTTTTTCATTTTGGTTAGTCCGTAACTATAATATAACTAATAACATAAAAAAATAACTAATAATTATAATTATAGCTTGTTGAGAATCGCTGTTTGATTTAAAGTTATAATAGAATATATTATTTTGCAATGATTTTGAAATATCAAATTTCAATTACTCTTTTCTTTCGAAATAAAAATACTAAAGTAGGATTTGGCTAATAACTTGAAATAACCTTATCCACATTAATCTAGAATTAATCTATAACTAAATTCAATTAAGATTAAATTTAGTTTAGTATTTTAGACAATAAAAATGAAATCCTTTCTCCCCTGGACTATTCAGTAAGGTCATGAAATCTTTCGACTTCGTTATTTCTTATTTTATACATAATGGATTTACCTGGACCAATACACGATATTCTTGTAGTATTTCTGGGATCAGTTCTTATATTAGGGGGTCTCGGGGTAGTATTATTTACCAATCCAATTTATTCTGCTTTTTCATTGGGATTGGTTCTTGTTTGTATATCCTTATTCTATATTCTATCGAATTCCTATTTTGTAGCTGCTGCACAACTCCTTATTTATGTAGGAGCCATAAATGTCTTAATCATATTTGCTGTAATGTTCATGAATAGTTCAGAATATTCCAACGATTCCCGCCTTTGGACGGTTGGAGATGGGGTTACCTCATTGGTTTGTACAAGTATTCTTTTCTCACTAATTACTACTATCCTGGATACGTCATGGTACGGAATTCTTTGGACTACAAGATCAAACCAGATTTTAGAACAGGACCTAATAAGTAACGTTCAACAAATTGGGATTCATTTAGCAACAGATTTTTATCTTCCGTTTGAACTCATTTCTATAATTCTTTTAGTTTCCTTAATAGGTGCAATTACTATGGCTCGTCAATAATAAATACTTAGAACTTCGAATTCAAGAAAAAATGAATTATTTTGAATAGAAAGAATTTATTAGTTAGATAAAAAAAAAATATGGAAAGGTTTAAAATTTTTAGTTAAATCTATTGCCAATACCTTTGTTCTCTAATTGTTCTATTCAAGTCAATCGAATCAGTTGAATTGTTGCTCATAGTAAAAAGAATAGTGATTGATGAGGAGTTAGTCAATGATGTTCGAACATGTACTTTTTTTAAGTGTCTATTTATTTTCTATCGGTATCTATGGATTAATCACAAGTCGAAACATGGTTAGAGCACTTATGTGTCTTGAACTTATACTAAATTCGGTTAATATCAATCTCGTAACATTTTCGGATTTTTTTGATAGTCGCCAATTAAAGGGAGACATTTTTTCAATTTTTATCATAGCTATTGCAGCCGCCGAAGCGGCCATTGGGCTAGCAATTGTTTCGTCCATCCATCATAACAGAAAATCAACTCGTATCAATCAATCAAATTTGTTGAATAATTAGTCGTAATTATTCATTATGTAAATAAATACATATCATAGTTTTATGCCTATTATATATGTATTAGATATATGTGTTTTTTATGTATAGCTATATACTATAGCTATATGTATTATATGTATGACTGTATGATATATACCTATAAGTTATTTATTATTATATTATAATTAGCTATGATTTATAATAATAATATTGTTAATAAATTTTTTTTTATTAAAATTGTGCAAATTATAATATAATTAATGTTAATTTGTAATTAATAGTATAATATTGCATTGTTGGACAATTTTCGTTGGCACGCGCAACCCGTCTCATATGACTGTGGTTATTGTAACAGAAATCAAAGTTTCTTGGGACTTTCTCATGAACAGATTTAGAAATATTTTTTTATTCTTAAAAAATTTAATAAATCATCGATTCATTTGGTATCTACAATATAAAAAAATATATAAAAATATAGAATTCATTTAATACTGAATTTTTCATACCAGATCGAAAAATTTTTATGTTCAAAACAGAAAAAATTCAATGTCACATTCAGTAAAAATTTATGATACATGTATAGGATGTACTCAATGTGTACGAGCTTGCCCCACGGATGTATTGGAAATGATACCTTGGGACGGATGTAAAGCTAAGCAAATTGCTTCGGCACCGAGAACTGAAGATTGTGTAGGTTGTAAAAGATGTGAATCCGCTTGCCCAACAGATTTTTTGAGTGTACGTGTCTATTTATGGCATGAAACAACTCGAAGCATGGGTCTATCTTATTGATTGATACGTTACAAAAAATCCAATTGAATCATTTGATTCCTCTTTACCGACAAAAGCCCGTACTCGAGAAAATATCGAGTATTCCGAGCACGGGCTTTTATGGTCAAAGCGTATCTTGTCTTTATCACGAGTTATTTTCCTTGGTTAACAATACTTGTTGTTTTGCCAATATTCGTGGGTTCTTCCATTTTTTTTCTCCCTCATCGGGGAAATAAGGTCTTTCGCTGGTATACTATATGTATATGCTTACTTGAACTCCTTCTAACAACCTTTGTATTCTGCTATAATTTCCGATTGGACGATCCACTAATTCAATTAGAAGAGAATTTGAAATGGATAAATATTTTTGATCTTCACTGGCGACTGGGAATTGATGGACTTTCCGTAGGACCCATTTTACTGACAGGATTTATCACTACTTTAGCGACTTTAGCGGCTTGGCCAATTACTCGAAATTCGCGATTGTTCTATTTCCTCATGTTAGCAATGTACAGCGGTCAAATAGGATCATTTTCATCTCGAGATCTTTTACTTTTTTTCATTATGTGGGAGTTAGAATTAATTCCTGTTTACTTACTTTTATCTATGTGGGGAGGAAAGAAACGTCTGTACTCGGCTACAAAGTTTATTTTGTACACTGCAGGGGGTTCTATTTTTCTTTTAATAGGAGTCCTAGGTATGGGTTTATATAGTTCTAATGAGCCGACATTAGATTTTGAAAGGTTGGCTAATCAATCATATCCCGCGGTATTGGAAATAATATTATATATTGGCTTCCTTATTGTTTATGCTGTCAAATCGCCGATTATACCCCTACATACATGGTTACCGGATACTCATGGAGAAGCACATTACAGTACATGTATGCTTCTAGCCGGAATTCTATTAAAAATGGGAGCATACGGATTAATTCGGGTTAATATGGAATTATTACCTCGCGCTCATTCTATATTTTCCCCTTGGTTAGTAATAATTGGAACGATGCAAATAATCTATGCAGCTTCAACCTCTTTCGGTCAGCGCAATTTAAAAAAAAGAATAGCCTATTCCTCTGTATCTCACATGGGTTTCATAATTATAGGAATTGGTTCTATAACCGACATGGGACTAAACGGAGCCATTTTACAAATACTTTCCCATGGATTTATTGGTGCTGCACTTTTTTTCTTGGCTGGAACAAGCTGTGATAGAATACGTCTTGTTTATCTCGACGAAATGGGGGGGATATCTATTCCAATGCCAAAAGTATTTACTATGTTTAGTAGTTTCTCGATGGCTTCTCTTGCATTGCCTGGAATGAGCGGTTTTGTTGCTGAATTAGTAGTATTTTTTGGAATAATTACCAGCTCAAAATATTTTTTAATGTCAAAAATGTTAATTACTTTTGTAATGGCAATTGGGATGATATTAACTCCTATTTATTTATTATCCATGTTACGTCAGATGTTCTATGGATATAAGCTATTTAATGTTCCAAACTCTAATTTTAGGGACTCTGGTCCGCGAGAACTCTTTGTTTTAATCTGTATATTTCTACCCATAATAGGGATTGGTATTTATCCTGATTTTGTTCTCTTGTTATCAGTTGACAAGGTACAGGCTATCCTATCTAATTTCTATTATAAATAGAAATTCAAGAATATAGAAATAGTTTTCATTAATGATATAAAAAGTCTTATAATTCTGCGATTTTAAGATTTAATAAATCGTTCGCTTTACAATGTAAAAAAAGAAAATGATTTATAATTGTAATGAGATGTGTCTCAAGTTTTTGAGAACCCTCTGACTTCATGAAGTCAGAGGGTTCTCAAAAACTTGAGACACATCTGTTTTTTTATATATAAGACGATGCTCTTATGTATTTTTCGTGTGGTTCATTCACATTAACATCTAATTGAATGAACCATAACTGTGTAGACCTATTCCTAATAGATTGACCCCAAAATAGCATATCCAAATTATAAGAAATCCTATAGAAGCCACAAGTGCCGAATTCATATCTTCTAAGCTTTGATTTGTTCTAGTATGTAAATAAATGGCGAATATGGTCCAAGTAATAAATGCCCAAGTCTCCTTGGGGTCCCAATTCCAATAGGAGCCCCATGCTTCATTAGCCCATACTGCTCCAGAAAGAATGCCTATGGTTAAAAAGGTAAACCCTAAACTAATAATACGAGAACTCCAATAATCCAAACGCTGAGTCAGTTGATATTTGTAATAATTTCGAAATAAAAGAAAAGAAGTGTTTTTAAAAACACTTCTTTTTGTATTCGAGTATTTTATCTCATCAAAGAAAAACAACTTAATTAATAAATTATTGCTTTTATCAAAAACATCGACCCTTGTTCGAAATATAATGACTAAAAAAGCGACCGATAATAATGATCCGCATAAAAGAGCTGCGTAGCTCAATAACATCATACTTACGTGCATCATTAACCACTGAGATTGTAAAGCAGGTACCAATATTGCGGATTGCTGCATTTCGATTGAAAGACCCCAAGTGGCGAAACCCTGAGTAAAAATAGCACTTGGCCCGGTTATTGTGCTTAAATCATTTTTAAGATTTCCTATCTTAGGAATCATATGAATCATGGATAAACCCCACGAAAGGAAGATTAATGACTCGTATAAATTACTTAATGGGAAATGTCCTGAATAAATCCAACGAATAATTAATAATCCTGTTATAGAGAAAAAAGCAGCTATCATACCCTTTTCCGACGAATCACGTAATCCTATGATTTCGTGGATTAATAAGTTCATTAAATAAATCGTAATGACAATTGAAATAATCGAAAAAGATATATGAGTTAATATATGTTCTAAAGTCACAAATATCATAAGTTAAGCCCCGTTATAGAATGGAAATTGGAAATTAAATACATTATAGGATAGGAGCCGCTGTGCCACTTGATGCCGCCACTCGGACTCGAACCGAGATGCTCTAGCACTGCTTCCTAAGAGCAGCGTGTCTACCGATTTCACCATGGCGGCCCACTTAAAATACTAATAAATAATAGTTAACTCATACGGAATCGTCGAGATTCGACTATTCGATATCGTTTAGAAAACATTGGAATCGATCAACAAAGACTTATTATTTTTTGAATTAAATAAATTCATATTTTAATGTTCAATAATCTTTTGTTCACTATCACCACCGTAGGTTCAATTTTAACAATCCGCTTTTACATACTAGAAACTCAGTTCTACTGGAACAGTAAGAACCCGATAGTTTTCTTATCAATCGAGTTATATAGCTAAAAATTTAAAATTCCCCTTTTAAATTTTTTGGAATCCGTGAAATAATAAATAACTAAGATAAATGAATCGTTGAAAAAAAAAATCGATTTTCTCAAAAACTAAAACAAAATAACTGGGAGTTCATATGTATAAAAATTTCATCACTAAATTCAAGGAATTTTTTTAATGATTTCAATACCTTAGTACCATCATTAAGTATTAATATTATTTGTCGTGTCCATAATTTATGATACGATTAAATTTCTTAAATCCAATTTAGTTTTTAGTTGGTTTTCTTTTTGGCTAAGCATATAATGAAAGAGTTTCAATCTCTATCAATTTAGTTTTCAGAATAGAAAACTAAATTGATAGAGAAAATAGTAATAATATACATAATACACTTAGAATCCAATAGACAAAAGAATTCTTTTTCTACATAACGCATCAGCTAGTTTTAAAAAAGCTAATAGTGAGGAATTAATTCAATACATTAGTTAATGTTAATTATGTATCTTAAAAAATTTTAAGTTCGTCTTCTTGGTATGTCGATTCAAATTATTTTATTCCAAGGATTTATTACTTGTTTGCCGTACAAAAAAACTTTTTGAATGTCCGGTGGAAACTGATTTAGCTAAAGAAAGAGCTTTTTCCGCAATTAAATATCCTTTCTTCTTCCAAATATTTTTACGAATACGTTTTTTTGACATAGAAGTGCGTTTTTTTGGAACCGCCATTCAAAACTTATTTTTATCGTTGTATGTGAAAGACATGTATTATTCAAAATAGAATAGATTGTTCTTTTTAGTTATTATACATACTTAATTTATACATATTTAAATAAATACTGTATGTATTTTACATAATAAATTATAATCAAATTATATATTAATAATAAATAATTTTTGTAAAACATACAAATATATATAGACAATCCTTTTCATTTTTTATTTTAACTTTTGATTACTTTGATTCAAATTAAATAAAAATTCCTATTTCTAGTTCTTTCTATACGAAGTAAGAACTATCATAGGATTCTGAATAAACATAAGTTTTTCTTATTGGAATTCAATCAATTAGTTCCCTAATGAGGTTAGATAATTATTACAAATTAATTAATTAGAATAACTGGATTATCCTTTCTTTAATTGAGTCGAATACTCGATTTTGTATAATTCTTTTGACTTACTATATCTAAATTGCCAGAGTATAATATATTATAATTGTAGTAGCGGAATGATGAAAATCTCATATTCTGTAATATTCTATATTTTACTAAAAAAGTTTTTTAGTTAATAATTAATTAATAACTAGATAATAAACTTTACTTAGCTATTTGGTCATATCGTTTGATCAACCAATTTAGGTTTTTAAATATTTTTCCAATATCTGAGAAAAGGTCCAAAAATTTAAGAATAAAAAGAATTTAGTTTTTTTATATCTTTTTATTAATTTATTAATTGTTCTTTTCAAAAAAGATAAAAATTTGTGAATTGGAAACACTGAAATTAAAAATAAAAATTTCTTTTTTTTTTTTATGGAACATATTTATCAATATGCATGGATAATACCCCTTCTTCCACTTTCGGTTACTACGTCAATAGCTTTTGGACTTCTTCTTGTTCCTACGGCAACAAAAAATAGTCGGCGCATGTGGGCTTTTATTAGTGTTTTACCCTTAAGCATAATTATAGTGATTTCGGCTAATCTGTCTATTCAGCAAATGCATGGAAGTATTATCCATCAATATCTATGGTCTTGGACCATCAATAATGATTTTTCCTTAGAGCTCGGACACTTGATCGATCCACTTACTTCTATTATGTCAATACTAATTGCTACTGTTGGGATCATGGTTCTTATTTATAGTGACAATTATATGTCGCACGATCAAGGATATTTGCGATTTTTTGCTTATATGAGTTTTTTTAATACTTCTATGTTGGGATTAGTTACTAGTTCCAATTTGATACAAATTTATATTTTTTGGGAATTAGTAGGAATGTGTTCCTATTTATTAATAGGTTTTTGGTTTACAAGACCCGTTGCAGCAAGTGCTTGTCAAAAAGCTTTTGTAACTAATCGTGTAGGGGATTTTGGTTTATTATTAGGAATCTTAGGTTTTTATTGGATAACGGGTAGTTTAGAATTTCGGGATTTGTTCGAAATAGTGAATAACTTGATTCATACTAATGGGGTCAATTTTTTATTTGCTACCCTGTGTGCCTTTTTATTATTCGTCGGTGCAATTGCTAAATCCGCGCAATTCCCCCTTCACGTATGGTTACCCGATGCCATGGAAGGGCCTACTCCTATTTCGGCTCTTATCCACGCTGCTACCATGGTAGCAGCGGGAATTTTTCTTGTAGCTCGGTTTCTTCCTCTTTTCATAGTCATACCTTACATAATGAATCTCATTTCTTTAATAGGCATAATAACAGTACTATTAGGAGCTACTTTAGCTCTTGCTCAAAGAGACATTAAAAGAAGTTTAGCCTATTCTACAATGTCTCAATTGGGTTATATGATGTTAGCTCTCGGTATAGGTTCTTATCGAGCTGCTTTATTCCATTTGATCACTCATGCCTATTCTAAAGCTTTATTGTTTTTGGGATCCGGATCGATTATTCATGCAATGGAACCCATTGTTGGATATTCGCCGTATAAAAGTCAGAATATGATTCTTATGGGCGGTTTAAAAAGATATGTTCCAATTACAAGAACTACCTTTTTATTAGGTACACTTTCTCTTTGTGGTATTCCGCCCCTTGCTTGTTTTTGGTCCAAGGATGAAATTCTTAATGATAGTTGGTTGTATTCGCCAATTTTCGCAATAATAGCTTGTTTCACAGCGGGATTAACCGCATTTTATATGTTTCGGGTGTATTTACTAATCTTTGATGGGTATTTGCGTGTTCATTTTCAACATTATAGTACTACTATAAAGAATTCGTTCTATTCTATATCTCTATGGGGAAAAGAAGCATCCAAAGCAGTCAATAGAAATTTCTCACCAATAAATAATGAAGTCTGCTTTTTTTCAAAAAAAACATATCCAATTTATGATGATTTAAGAAATAGAATGCGATACTTTAGTATCCGTATTGGAAATAAATATACTTACACATATCCTTATGAATCGGACAATACTATGTTATTTCCTCTTCTTATATTGGTACTATTTACTTTGTTCATTGGATTAATAGGAATTAATTTTGATCAAGAAATAGTAGACTTTGATATATTATCAAAATGGTTAACTCCATCGACAACCTTTTTTCATCGAAATTCGAATTATTCTGTGGATTGGTATGAGTTTTTTACAAATGCAATTTTTTCAGTAAGTATAGCCCTTTTCGGGCTATTTATAGCATCTATTTTTTATGGTTCTATTTATTCCCCTTTCCAGAATTTGGACTTAATCAATTTATTTGTAAAGGGGGGTACTAAGAGAATTTTCTTAGACAAAATAAAAAATGTGGTATACAATTGGTCATATAATCGCGGTTATATAGATATTTTTTATACTAAGTTCTTAACAATGGGTATAAGAGGATTAGCCGAACTAACTAGGTTTTTTGATAGACGTATAATTGATGGAATTACAAATGGAGTTGGAGTTACCAGTTTCTTTATAGGAGAGGGTTTCAAATATATAGGGGGAGGACGAATTTCGTCTTATATATTCTTGTATTTATCTTTTGTATCAATATTTTTATTATTTTTTTTATTTTAACAATTTTTTTATTATTCCCCGATAAGGACCGTTCAAAAAAGGATCATGGATTTTGGACAAGCATTCTTGTTCATTCTCATCATTGTATAATCTGATCCTTTTTTCGAGCAGATCTAGAACAGGAGATCCCCTTTCTTTTTCTAGAACTTTTATTCGATTTCTCAATTCATTTCTCAAGTTGTATTTTTTTTGTTCATTAGTGTAAAGCCAATAATTATACAGGTCTTCATTATATAGTTTTTCGGTTGTATACAAAGAAATTTTTGCTTCTATCATTTCCGAAAAAGTTGATAAACTAGGCGGATATGTAAAAGAGATTATTTGTTTTCCATCACTTGGGCATATATAAAAAAAATATTGTGATATTTCATTTCGTACGGCATTTTCAAATCGACCGTTTTTTATATATCGCAATGGATGATTCCATCGTTTATAATCAAAAAGAAAAGTTACAAGAGGTTTTTCAAAGCGGAAATAGGTCTTTTCATTTTGATCTTCTTTAAGTATTCCCAATTCCCAATTATCTTGATGGGTATCAAGATAATAATTTTCGTAAACTGGGCTATCTTTGTGGAATTCATCCTTTGTTTTTTCCTTTCCATTAACCCGGATCTCTTCTGTTTTATCTATTTTGTCCGGATTCTCCTTTTCTTCCTCACCTTCTTCCCCTTCTTCTATTTCTGAGGTTTCTTTCAGTTTCTTAGTGAAAATAGGCGACGGCATTCTGCCTAAATAGTAGACACAGGTGATAAATAAGAGAATACTAAAGATTCGAGCCATAGAATTTCTCAATTCTGCCACAAAGTATTTTTTAGATCGAATAGAATGATTTTGCCGTATCCAGAATAATACCAATCCAACCCATTTCATGAATAAAATGTGACCAATTAACCAACCAACAAAACTACTTGTTACAAATAACATCTTGTTGTTGCATCGAAACATATAAATGTTGACTAATCTGGTTAATGTTGAGCTTGGTAAAATGAAATGGTTGAATAATTGAAAAATGAGATTATTCAGGAATACGCATTGAATGCTGAGATTACGCATGGAATTTCTGGTAGTAGATCCATAATCAAAAAGATTTTTGTGATTGTTCCAGAAGAAATGAAACAAAAGATACGGTAGAACTAGGACAGTTATTGTATGAGGTCTACCCAATGCTAGATGCAGAGGCGCATAATAGATCGATATGAACATCATGAGCTGTCCCGTAATAAAACCAGTTGTTGCTGATACCTCCTTCTCGGTTCCTTCTTCCATAACCCGAGCTCGGAGAAGGAAGAGATAAGAGGGCCCTATGGAGAATGTGGTCAGAAATCCATAATAGAGTCCGACCACAACGACCGAATTGATTATCTTCATGCATAAGGATAATAGATTACCTAGGAGAAACGATTTCAAAATCATCACAAACCCCCCTTTTTTCTTTTCTATTGCAATTTATCGATTATTATATGATGATTTCTTAACTTTCCATATATAGAAACATATAGACTATAAATGACATCTCCTATGTCAATGACACCAAAGGGATATTAAATGAATGGAATTGGGATATAGATGGAATATAATGAAATAGAGCCACTTTGAGGTTCCCTATGAAATGAGGCATGGAACGGAGCCACTACGAAGAAGTTTCTGGAGTTACGAAGGAAGCTTCGGACTCATATTGTTCGCGGATTGAGAACGGGAGTTGAACTCTATGAGGTCGAATCTC